GGAACTCGCTCAATTTGCAGAGTTAGAAGCTTTTGCGCAATTTGCTTCTGATCTTGATAAAACTACTCAGAATCAATTGGCAAGAGGTCAACGATTACGCGAGGTGCTCAAACAATCCCAAGCAGACCCTCTTGCGGTCCATGAACAAGTACTTACTATTTATACCGCAACGAATGGATATCTTGATGCGTTAGAAATTGAACAGGTAAGGAAATTTCTTGCTCAGTTACGCGCTTACATCAAAAAGAATAAGCCTCAATTCCAAGAACTTATATCTTCTACAAAAACATTCACCCCAGAGGCAGAAGCAATTTTGAAGGAAGCTATTCCAGAACAGAGGGAACAATTCCTACTTCAGGAACAAACATAAATTTCTCATTCTTATTCTATCACTCTTGTTTTTCCTTTTTTATCTTAGTCAATAAAAAAATTATCCGTGAGAAATGTCTCTGATTCAACAAAATCGATGTTTGACATAGAAATCAAAAAAATAGATGGAAATCAATTGCGTCCAATAGGATTTGAACCTATACCAAAGGTTTAGAAGACCTCTGTCCTATCCATTAGACAATGGACGCTTTTCATTCCTGTTTTCTTTATTTTTTCATATTCTTATTTTTTCTTATTCGGAAAAAATAGGATTCCATGAGAAAGATTTCAAGATTTTAGGAATAAGGATACATATCTAAATCAATGATGGATTTCTAATAAGCAATATGGAGCGGGTAGCGGGAATCGAACCCGCATCGTTAGCTTGGAAGGCTAGGGGTTATAGTCGACGTTGGTTGATCATTTTTAACGTCTCTAATTCAAAACCGAACATGAAATTTTTGTTTCATTCGGCTCCTTTATGGAAAATCCATGTATTTCCAGATCTAAGCTAAGCATAAAGGAAAAAAATCAGAAATTATGCTCTATGAAAAATGGAATTCTTGTAAATCTGAAAAAAAAAATGGAAACCCATAACATCTATGTTAGCTTTTCTTACTCGCTTTTTAGATGATCCTTCTAGAAGGAGAGAATTATATATCAACTCTTTCTAGTTACTTCGTTCCCTATTTCTACTTGCATAATCCTGAGGAAAAGAATTTGATTTCTCCCGAGCTGAACCAATATGTCGATAATTCTAGTAAACTAAAGTCATCGTTTTCTAGCTACTTGGCTTCAATTTTTCTTTTTTTAGAACATAAAAATGGAAGATTTAGTTACGATTAGAAATAAGCTTTTGTATCTTCATCCATGGATCCTTTACTTATACTCATTCAATTAGAAGATTGAATCGACTCAAAAAAGTTATGCTTCACGATTTCCTAATCCAGTTTTTTGCATTTGTGAATTAATTGAACCTTGGATACAAATCATGAGAATCTCTATTTTTCCTCAAATGTAGCATTGAAAGGAAGGAAAAGGATGAAACCTTTTAAGAAATAAGGTTTTTGTTTTTGATCCAAATTGGAACCAAAAAGAAGGATCCCTTAACTATTTTGGTTTTTAATAGAACGAATCACACTTTTACCACTAAACTATACCCGCTACGATTTCATTATTGTATATTAATCGACCTTTTGTCGAATAAAAGAATGGGGTGGAATACAAATAGTGTCAAAATAATGAAAATTTGATACCTACTATGTATCAAGGGGTTACTTGAGAAAATCAAATAGTTGAAGAAAGTTTACTTAAATAACATAAAAGAATAGAAAGCAAAAATGATGCTTTTCATTTACTATTAACTAGTAATAACTAGTAAGTCATTACTGGCAGTTTTTTAGTGATTCAAGTTGGATCATAAAAAAGAGTTCCATAAGAATAGGGAGTTCCCCCCCTTTTCAACCGCTAGATGGAATGACTTCCAATTAATGAATTGGATCTAAAATGGTAAAATTCAGTTTGCTCCTTGAATTGAACAAGGAAATGAATTAAGTTATAATAATGATAATATCAAATTAATTTGATTTTTTATTTAATTAAGTTAAGCAAATCCGGAATCTTTTTTTATTATAGATTTTGTTTGTTGATTTGGATTGCAGTCATATTCTGTCCCATTTATTTAATAATAAAAAAAGAATAATCAAAAAGAAAAACTTTTGGTAACAATTTTTTTTTTGCTTTTCTTATTCCTTCAATAACAAGCAAGTATCTTTTATTTCAAATCATATGAATCGTTTTATTTATGAAGGATTCATTGGAATAAAAAAAGGAATGGCCCGGCTACTACCTAGCCAGGCCTGGGGAATAAAGGAATCTCTCGTACAAAAACGTAAGGTGCTTTTTCTATCTCGATTAGTATATCCCTTTGAAATCCTTATTCTTATCCAAAAGGAATTGCTAATCAAATTCATATATATCGCTATATAACGAGAAATGTTATTGTCCCTATACGTTATATTATCGTTTCTATAGGATCTCTCTATATAGATAGAATCTATTTGTATTGTTTATATCGTTAAAGAATTCAAACTTCTATTCTACTAAATATTATTTCTTTCTAATCATTCATTTATAATCAATATGATTTAGAATCAAATCAAAATCCAAATTCTAATCAATTCAATATTCTATTCGAATTTCGAATTCGAATGGAATTCGAATAGAATGAATCAAAACAGAATTAATAAACGAAACGGAGGATAACGATGGTTTTTTATTAATCTTTGCTTCATGCGTAACATCCAAAATAGGAAATCTTAGATTTGGGAGAGATGGCTGAGTGGACTAAAGCGTCGGATTGCTAATCCGTTGTACCAGTTATTCGTACCGAGGGTTCGAATCCCTCTCTCTCCGCTCTCTCTGGTCACTTGATACTTTCTAATTTGACAAAATGGGGATCCCCTGTTTTGTCAGAGTTATATATAAAATCAAGAAATCAAAAAAGAAAGATTTTCCCTCTTTCCTTTTTTACTCTTCGCGCCCAGGGTTACGTCCTGGATCATTAGATAAGAATCCGAAAATGAAGAGAGAAACAAAGAAGATTACTACTGTGTAAACAACGAGTTTGAGAGTAAGCATTACACAACCTCCAAGATCATTTTTTTTGCAAAAGGGAATAGGTTATCCATTTTTGTACCACATATTTTGATATGAGGCCAAAAAAGAAAAAAAAATTCGAAAAAAAAGGGGGGATTTTCTTTTCACAAATTAATTTGTATGTAATAAGATTCTGATTCTTTCGTTACCCAAATATTCTTGCTTGTTATATTCACAATCAAGTGCGGGAACTTAAGAAAATAGAATCTTGCAAAGATAGAAAAAAGTAAACGGACCGATCCAAATTCAATACTAGAGTTATCCAATATACAAGAATTTCTATTTTGGAATCGAAGCTTCATCCCATAAGACTTATTTCATCTTATCAATTCTTAGACTCTTTCCTTTTATCGAATAAATCATGAATGCTTTTAGTAGAGTATTCTATTATTAAGAATTTCATCGAAAACTTACAGCAGCTTGCCAGACAAAGGCTAAAAGAAAAAAGAGTAGAGGTATGACGGGCATAAAGTCTACAATTGGACTGAAAAGGGCATAAGCCTCGGGCAATTTTGCGAAGAAAAAAGGACTCGAATAGGGGGCGGAATTAAAACAGATACAGATTAAACTAAAGATATTTAGCATAACAAATCGTTTTTGCAGATAATTTGATTGAGTTATTTTATTGATATAGGGAGAAAATGAAGAAAGAAGAGGGGTTCAAACTCCGTCTCGTTTGTAGAAAATTCCCCGAAATCAAAAATCCTTAGATTTTCATTTGAAAATACAAGGAATTATACTTTCATACAATATCTTAATTGAATTCTATCTAATGATCAATGAATTTGTTTTGATTCAATATCCACATATGTCTAATCTCAGCAATAAAAATAAGAACTCCAATCAATAACTAATACCAATTAAACAGTTAATTAGCTAATTAGACCTAATTATTCTTATTAACGAAATCCATTATTAGATAATTATTATCTATTATTATCTATGTATATATAGAATCTATATAGATAGATAATATGCTTTCCGTTTCTATATGGATTTCCATTTCGAATTCCATTTTCGAAAAAATTGCATATAGATGAAATTTTTAATTCTAACTAATCGAATCTAGATTAGTATACTAATCTAGATTATTAGAAATGGGGAGAAGAAATCCTTACTAAACGGATCTACTAAACGAGAAATTGTTCTTTGTTTTTTTTTTTTTTTTTATTATTATTAGAAATTATTAGAATTTGTTTTCAATTTGTTATTCTTTATATGGAATTAAGTCTATAATTGACGAATAGCCTATAATTACTAATATTATACTAATATTTAGTAGTGTAGTATTGAATAGAAAGAAAAATGGGGCGTGGCCAAGTGGTAAGGCAACCGGTTTTGGTCCTGTTATTCGGAGGTTCGAATCCTTCCGCCCCAGGTCGATCCTAATGGAATCTAAGGATTGGATCGCATTGCACTCAACATAACATTTCAATGAAATGTTTAAAGAAAAGAACCCTTCGTTCTGAACTTTGCTGATTCTTCTAAACGAAAAATCCTATTTTTTGTTCGTTTGGTTTATCATAAACAAAGGTAATCGAGTGTCAAATGTGTATGAATGTGTATGAAATAGATCGAAATGGTTTGTTATATGGGCAGGGGTGCATTAAGAATTCCATTTCCCTTCCAAAAAAGGGATATTCTATCATATATGGATATATATATAGAATTTCTATATATATATATAGATATATACGTATGTATTATTCTATATAATAGATATATACGTATGTATTATTCATATTTCTATTTAAGTTATTTAAGGTAGTTACTTAGGAACACTTTTTCATATCTATCATACAAACTATTTGACTTATTATTTGACTTATTCCATAATCATGATGCATTTTGAGTCAAAATGGAAAAAGGCAAACCTCACTAACTCCTAAAGAGACGAAATTAAGTAAAGGGAATAGGACAAATTCCACAGTCTATGTAGAGACTAAGTGAGTAATCGAATTTAGTACTAAATTCATCATGGGTCTTGCTTGTATTAAAGTTACTAAAACAAAAAACTTAGGGTGAAAAATGGGAAGAACAAATCCATTTGGACCCATTTGTTTTTCTAACTATACTATATTGATAGTATCGGATCCTATAATAAGATAGGATCCCAGAATTTTGGAATTGAATTGGGTTTTACTATGATTCACGATATCGGTATAACTTGTATGGGTATGAGTTAATCAGCAAATCAAAGTAAGCTATCAATTTAAATATTCGTTTATGTATGGATCTTATTAACAAAGAAAGTTCAATGAATAATAGATGTCTTTTTTTGACCCAATTTTGGATTTTCTATCCGATTCAAGTGAATAATCTTAAAATAATCTTAGAATTCATGTAGGATTGATGTAGGAGGAATTTCTATATTCATTTGAATGGAATCGAATTGATTGATGAAAAGATTCTTGACTTCAATCTGAAGTTAGGAAAGACCCGTATAAAATGACCGAGACCTGTGCCCATATTCATTAGATTATGTCTTCTTGTTGTTCTATTTACGTTACGTAATTATGGTCCTTTGCTTAAGTGGAAGGAATCCACAGATATTGAAATATGATTAGTAGTTGGAATAATTATTCGTTGTATATCATTGATATGTGGAACATCCTACTTTCCAGATTAGAATTTTCTCTTTTTTATTATTAATTCAACATATGATAAGGGCACTATTTAATCTTTAATCTTACCTTGTATACCTTTACCTTATATAGGATCTTTTTAAAAAGAAAAGCCTTTTGGCTGATTTCTTATGAATGAATTCTTTTCTTGATACTTGAAGAAATGGGAAAAATCAATCTTATCAAAACAAAAAAAGAAACTTCGGACTTTTTATCTATGGATAAAAGATAAAAAGTATGGACTTTTCTGTACCAATGACTATTCATTATTCTATATTGAATGAATTCCATACGGATTCAAAATCGAAAATTGGAGGAATGTTATGGTAAAACTTCGTTTGAAACGATGTGGTAGAAAGCAACGTGCGACTTGAAGGACATCATCATATGTGGATTCTTACATCCATCATTTTCTATAAGAACGAAAATGCTCTTGGCTCGACATCGTTTGTTCTGTTCCATAGGACCTTAATTTGTCTTGGGTTCTAAATAAGAAATAGTACCTGATTTGATGGAGCTCGAGCAAAAAATATTGATTTTTTGATCAATATCAAGAGGAATAATCTAGGGTTAGTGCCAATCAATAAGTTGGAACAACTTTGTAAATCTTTTATAGAGAAATCCAAAATGCAAATTTGAACAAGTTTGAAATGAAATCAAAAAGTCAATTTTGTTTGAAGCAAAAGGGGTCAAACTTTTTCAATGAAAAGTGTATTACAAGGGAATTTCTCGTTCCCATAATTTTTCTATAAAAATGAAAAAGCAAAAAGGTATGTTGCTGCCATTTTGAAAGGCGTAAGGATCACCGAAGTAATGTCTAAACCCAATGATTTGGTAAAGGAAGGATAAAAGGTTCCGGAACAAGGAAAGACTATTTTTCATTGTCTCGCCACTTATATAAGAATAAGGAATTAAAAGAAATTTGAGATGAGACAAATAAAAAAAGGTTAGAGACGACTCAATAAATGTCTAAGGATTCCCCTTTGATAATTATACAACTTGAGTTATGAGTACGAATGAGATTTCTTTTTTGTGTAGGGAAGAACAAAAAACGAAAATCATAGTCTAATTCATTATTTTATGTATTCATTTGTTATTACATATTATCTTTTTTTTGTTTGTCATTAATTATCTATTCAAATTACAAAAATTATCTATATATATATAGATAAAAAAAAAAAGAATTTGCATTTCATTAAGAAATGCAATTAGGACGTAAACGTAAATCAAAATGAATGAAATAAAGAAGAAAACCAAATCGAAAGAAAAAATCGAAAATATTCCAAAATATTAAAACATATAAATGCAAACATATAACATATATTAAAATAGAAACATATAAGATATATATTATCTAATTATCTTATCTATTATTTACGTATAATAAAATGAATAGCTTAATAATGGATATTTATTAATTAGGGATTAGTGCATGACATAAATATATATAGCATAAAAAAATATATATATTAGTTAAATATATTTTGATTAAATACATTTGAATCATGAATTTTCTATTTTCTTTTTCGATTTTATACATTCTAACTATATCCACAACAAGAATTCTTTGTATTATACATACTATCTGTTATTATACATAGTTATTATGCATACAACAAATAAAAAGAACATATTCTAGATGCAAAATAGATACAAAAAGAAATTCAAATCATTCTTTACTTGAGCCGTACGAGGAGAAAACCTCTTATACGTTTCTATGGGGGGTCTTGCTTATCTATATCTATCCCAATGAGCCATCTATCGAATCGTTGCAATTGATGTTCGATCCCGAAGAGAAGGAAGAGATCTTCGAAAAGTTGGTTTTTATGATCCCATAAAGAATCAAACTTATTTAAATGTTCCTGCTATTCTCGATTTTCTTGAAAAAGGGGCTCAGCCCACCGAGACGGTTCATGATATTTTTAAAAAAGCGGAATTCTTTAAAGAATTTCAAGTTAATCAAAAAAAGCAAAGTAAAAGTCAAAAAGAATCAAAAGGGGGTTAGGGTGGTTAGTATTTGACTTTGTATAATTCTTGACTCAGTATTTGTTTTTTTCTTGTTCCATTTTGACTCTATTTATCTTCTAGTTTTTCTTATCTTCTAGTTCTTCCTTATTTGCATTTATTATTTTGTTGTGCCAATCCAACACAAGTCCTTTCCTTTATTTGATTTTTTTTCTCAACATTCAATTCATATTGACAATGATGTATTGAACAAATAGAATTTGATCGTGGATAATCTAGAATTTATGGATTGATTTATGTACCATATTCGATTCGTTGATTTTTTACTTGACTCAAGCGATGGATTTGCCGGATTCACTATCGTCCAAGAAGAAGAAGTCTTTTTTTCTTAATTAGAAAAAAAAAAGAAAAAAATCTTAAGAAAAGCAATTCTGGAATTGCCGGGGCCTATCACTTACATTTCGATTTATTTGAAAATCGATTGATTATTCTTATTTATTTTCTTTTTTGATTTCGATTATATATTTGTATTTCGATTATATATCTAATTGCATCTACATATTTTGATTTTATCTGGGTTGCTAACTCAATGGTAGAGTACTCGGCTTTTAAGTGCGACTATGATCTTTTACACATTTTGATGAAGTAACGAATTCGTCTAGACTTTTGGTAGAGTCTATAAGACCACGACTGATCCTGAAAGGTAATGAATGGAAAAAAGAGCATGTCGTATTTATTTTTCATGTAGAATTAGGAGGATAGGCCATTCTTAACGGATTGGTGCAAAATAGCACTTTGATTTCTTTTTGGAATTTGGAGAAGGTGACAAATTTGCTATTTACCCTTTTTTTGGTCGAGTGAATAAATGGATAGAGTACTAGGCTCAAATTCCAGGGAAACAAAAAGCAACGAGCTTATGTTCTTAATTTGAATAATGACCCGATCTAATTAGATGTTAAAAATAGATTAGTGCCTAATCCGGGAAAAGATTCTTCGGTGAGAGAATTCTCGTATTTTTGGAATCCTAATTATTTTTTTATGGAGTAGAAATAAATGTGTATAAGAAAGAGTATACTGATAAAGAAATTCATTCCAAAGTCAAAAGAGCGATTGGGTTTTGCCAAAATAAAGGATTTTCGACCTTCCCCCTTTCTAATGTTAATGAATAGAAACCCATTATTTATATGAAAAAGGAGAAGAAAATCTGTTTACTGGACTATCCGCTTCCGAGGTATTTCTTTTTTGCTTATTACGCGCATAATCTTATATGGATACCTTGTTCTGACCATATCGCACTATGTATCATTTCATAACTCAAGAAAGGTTTTCGTCTATGGTTCAAGCCTGTACGATTTCAAATGGAAGAATTCAAAAAATATTTCGAAAGAGATAGCTATTGGCAACAGCACTTCCTATATCCACTTCTATTTCAGGAATATATATATGCGCTTGCTCATATTCATAATCATGGTTTAAATGGATCAATTTTTTACGAATCTGGGGAAGTTTTGGGTTATGACAATAAATCCAGTTTAATACTTGTGAAACGTCTAATTCTTCGAATGTATCAACAAAATTTTTTGATTCATTCATCTAATGAATCTCATCAAAATGGATTCGTTGGACATAAGAACCCCTTTTTTTCTCAAATGATATCGGGGGGCTTTGCGGTTATTGTAGAAATTCCTTTCTCGCTCCCATCCTTAATTGAAAAAAAAAAAAAAGAAATAACAAAATCTCAGAATTTACGATCGATTCATTCGATATTTCCTTTTTTGGAGGACCAATTTTCCCATTTAAATTATGTATCAGATATACTGATACCGTATCCCATCCATTTGGAAATTTTGATTCAAATAATACAATCCTGGATACAAGATGTTCCCTCTTTGCACTTATTGCGATTTTTTCTATACGAATATCATAATTGGAATAGTTTCATTACTCGAAAGAAATCTCTTTCGACTTTTGGAAAGGAGAATCCAAGATTCTTTTGGTTCTTATATAATTCTTATGTATCGGAATATGAATCCGTATTTTGTTTTCTTCGTAAACATTCCTCTTATTTACTATCAACATCCTATAGAAATTTGATTGAGCGAACACATTTTTATGGAAAAATAGAACATCTTCCCGTAGTTTGTTCTAATGATTTTCATAAAAACCTACAGTTGTTCAAGGATCCTTGTATGCATTATGTTAGATATCAAGGAAAAGCAATTCTCGCTTCAAAGGGAACTTCTCTTCTGATGAAGAAATGGAAATGGTACCTTGTCAATTTTTGGGAATGTAATTTTTCTTTTTGGTTTCAACCATATAGGATTCATATAAACCAATTATCCAATAGTTCTTTCCTTTTTTGGGGTTATTTTTCAATTGTATTA